CGAACCCGTGACCTCAAGGTTATGAGCCTCGTGAGCTACCAAACTGCTCTACTCCGCTCTGGAGGGACGGAAACTGGTGGACGAAAAAGGTTGAATACAGGACTCTACCATGTCTAGACAAATAGAATAGTCCTTTTATACAGAATGGAGCGGGTAGCGGGAATCGAACCCGCATCGTTAGCTTGGAAGGCTAGGGGTTATAGTCGACGTTGGTTGATTAGTTTTAACGTCTCTAATTCAAAACCGAACATGAAATTTTGATTTCATTCGGCTCCTTTATGGATATTCTCACCACTTAACATCTATGTCAGCTTTTCTATCTGAATGGAACCAAAGCTCTCCGCTTTCTAGATGATCCCTATAGAGTAGGAGATAGAAATTCTACTAAATCTATCTAATCTACTTACTTCGTTCCCTAATTTCATTCAAGAGATCCTGAGGAAAAGAATTAGGTTTCCACCGAGCTGAAACAATATGCTGATGGTTCTAGTAAACCAAAACTACCGTTTTTTAGCTATTTGGCTTCCATTTCCTTTTTTAACAAAAGAAGATTTAGTTACGATTGGAAATAAACTTTTTTGTATCTTCATCCATAGATCCTTTACTCATATTTTAAAAATTGGAATACTTAATCCAATGCAAAATTATGCTTCGCGACTCTGTACTCATAATCCAATTTGTATTTTGGATGCAATTTCAATTAGTTTTTGGGTACAAATCGCGAGAATGTATATTCTTCCTCAATATGCTATTGAGAGGAAAAGGATTAAATCCTTTATAAGAACTAAAGTTTTCATCGGAATATAAAAAACTTAAGGACGCCTTAAGTATATCATTTCAAATTCAGTTATTAATAGAACGAATCACACTTTTACCACTAAACTATACCCGCTACATGTAGATTATGATACCAACGCTACCCTTTGTCAAGGGTAGCCATTCGAGAAGGAGGCTAATTCCCCCTTATTGAATCAAATGGAGAAGGTTCATGACAGTGAGCTGTTGGTACTTCGATCGCGGGCCTTTACTTTAGCTTTAGGGTTTAGATAGCCCCTCTGGGATGTAAAATATATCTCTTCTCACCATCCCCATAGTGTATGACTTTAGCTTTAGGGTTTAGATAGCCCCTCTGGGATGTAAAATATATCTCTTCTCACCATCCCCATAGTGTATGAGACAAATGTATGCATTTCGATTAGGTTCGTATTCTACGGTTACGACTACAATGATCATTATTTGTTTTGCGAGGACGTAAGTGTGCCAGACTGCTCTAAGGAATAGTTTGATTATTCCTACAATATACACTAGGAGATATAGGGAGCAGCACTGCCCCCATAAATCCCTTTCTTCCTTTTCTTTTTTGTTCAATTCTGAACAAAGAAATTGGGGAAGATGTTTTCTTTCTTCCCCCACTTATCATGAAGTCCGAGCCCTAGAGAAAGAGTGAGATGCATTTTAAAAATTCATCATAGACTTTCCCTATGGCTTGAGAGAAGCAAGAAACAAAGAGTCGTAACTTAAACGGAGAAGCGGACAGGACCCGACGGATTTACCTGATGTAAAGAAGATCCTAAATGTCTCTGGTTAGTCGATCCTCTCCATTTACCAATTTCTTCTCCTCTTTTCCACTCAATTCTAGTTTATTAGATTCTTGTTTAAAAGAATCAAAGAAGATGAATAGAACTAAGAACACATAAAAAAGAGCATAGAGGACCAAGACCATTACCAAATGTTCCTCCCAAGAATCATATTGGGTATCTGTTCCCTTCCTTTTCCCGCTAGGATCGGGAATCTTATATTTTCCATATCCATATACCATCGAACCTTTAGGGTTCCAGAATCCTCCTTTTTTCCTAATCTTCGGAAACAGAAAACCCATAGCCAGGAGGAGTTAGGTATGTAGGGTATGGTTTATTATTTTTTGTTGGGCAGGCAGTAGAATAATTTTTATACTCTGCAGTATAAATTCGACTGCCCACTTTTTACAAGCAAATTGTTGCTAAAACTCCAACATAGTTTGTTCAAAATGCACCAACCAGAATCCCTTGAGAATATTCAAGTACCCCCCTTCCTTGGAAGGGGTACCTGTTAAAAATCGCTTCAACAAATCCGTCCAAAACTTTTTAAGAAAAATTGAAAAGTTTTGAACTCGAAGGTTTTTCTAAGAGATGCCTGTTAAAAATAGTTTCAATTTCTCACCAAAACAGACAAGAAGTATATCACTGAAAATTAATACCCAACCATATGGGTATATGAAGAGCGCGAATTCCTTTATACCCTACCCAATTAGAATTAGAAGAAATAAAACATAAATGGAGAAAGTTCTCATCATAAGATCAGCCAATAGAAGAAAAAAGTCCCTAATTCTGCAGAACGTTCTGAGCACGTGAAAAGTCAATAGCCTAAAGATAATAAAAAAACAAAGTCTACCGTTTTTTTAACAGCAGCTCTTATTGCCCCTTTGGCCTTTTTTTTTTTGCCCATTGTTTTATCCGAAGATCGGAAGTCTCGATATATACATATATAATCTCTACATATATCTCTATATATACATATATTATGTACATTATGCAGTAGACTCATAATGAGAAATCAAAGTGGCTAATTTTTGAATTGAATAAAAAGCCCTTTTAACTCAGTGGTAGAGTAATGCCATGGTAAGGCATAAGTCATCGGTTCAAATCCGATAAAGGGCTTTTTATTTGGTGGTAGAGTAATGCCATGGTAAGACGTAAGTCATCGGTTCGAATCCGATAAAGTACTTTTCTACTAAATTTATTATTTATTCACTTTTTTCTAAACGAAGCACGGGGTGGAAATTACAAAAAAGAAATCAAATTGGACTCTTTTTCCTGTTAGATCAATCAAATCACTACCTGTACTGAACTAATCTAGAATCCCTTTTATTAATCTATTCTTATTCTATACCCTTTAAATAAAGATCAACCTAACCATCAACTAAAAAAAATCCTATGAAAGAAAGCATAACAGAAAAGTAGGAAAGACTCTTTGCTTTGGATCTAGTTATACTCTTCGAGTATATTGACAATTCCAAAAAACTGCTCATACTATCATTATAGTATAATGACGAGCGGTTGTATATGGCCCTATCGTCTAGTGAAGTGATGCCCCTATCGTCTAGTGGTTCAGGACATCTCTCTTTCAAGGAGGCAGCGGGGATTCGACTTCCCCTGGGGGTAGGGAGTATTATGAAAGGAGGTTAATCATAGATTCTAAAAAACCCTAGAATAAATTCTTCCTGGGTCGATGCCCGAGCGGTTAATGGGGACGGACTGTAAATTCGTTGACGATATGTCTACGCTGGTTCAAATCCAGCTCGGCCCAAAAATCTAGGGCTTCGTGAATATGAACTAAATCCATTTGTTTTTCTTCCATAAAATAAAATGTCTGACCATAGAAATAAAGGATAAAGCGAAAGGGGGAAATTTCTTTCTAATCCATATCTCTCTCATTCCTTTTTTACAAACAAAAGAGTTTTTCTTATTGAAATGAAAGGTGGATTATCATCCATTTTTAGCGATAAAAAATCGCGACATACTAGTTATGTCACTCTCACTATACCCACATATGATATGTGGGTATGTAGTATATGATTCGTCTATTTCTTAGAGTACGACAGGCGAATCGAATCTTCTTATGGTTCTATTTAAGAATAGGTATGCCATACACCCCGCGGGGATTGTAGTTCAATTGGTCAGAGCACCGCCCTGTCAAGGCGGAAGCTGCGGGTTCGAGCCCCGTCAGTCCCGAACTAGGGTTCAATGAATGGAGAAATTCATCTTTCCTTTTTCCATGAAAAAGGGGGGGCAGGAGAGAAGATCAAATACCTATGGGGCACCCTTATTTCACTTTTTTTATTTCGCATTTCTCATTAAAGAGGGAGGGGAGGCCTATAGGAATTTTTTTTTTTCACTACTCCCGGTTGATAAGGAAAGACATACATATCATACTTGGATTAGTATAATTTAGGATATTACTCTATCCTTATGATGATACCATCCTCATCTTAACTTCCTATTCGACTCTTATGGAATAGAGTACCGGTATTTTACCGAAATCCATACATAAATCGTATTCGTTTTTTCTTAGACATAGACAGTGAATTTTAAACCAGGCCCCCTCCATTTTGTAGTTCCAACTTTGTTTGTGTATGTTCAATGACTAATTGGAAAGAATCTATCTCATTTTCATTCCATTTGCGGACTCCTTATTTTATGGATCTGTTCTCATCTTTAGACCCCAAAAGTGGATATTGATTATACTATTCCACTCTCAACCATGAATTGATTTGATAGATCCGATATTCATAATATTGAATTGATTCAGTATTATCAGAATGCAAGTCCTCCCCTTGAATTTACAGGATACCCCTTTTTCCTCTCCATGGGATTACATCCCGAGTTATTGTGAAAAAAATAAAGAGGTTATGGAAGTCAATATTCTCGCATTTATTGCTACTGCACTGTTTATTCTAGTTCCTACTCTTTTTACTTATTATTTATGTAAAAACAGTCAGCCAAAATGATTAATTGGAATTCCAATTAATCATTGAAGAAATGAAAAAGGGATTAAATAAAATAAAAATCCAAGTCTTAAATGAAAGGATCTGGTTGGAATCATAAAGTGTGGTAGAAAGAACTACATATCGACACTTTAGAGTCTTTCTATTATATTATCTTGAATCTACATAGAATAGATTAGTAGATTGAAATAGTAGTCTAATTCAATTTCTTTTTTGACTGCATCCACTTAATTTCAATCAAGTCAAAATAAAAAAATCGAAGACAATTCTTCACGAAAGAATCCATGGAGGGAGAGAAAAATAATATGAGAATAAAGTAAAAGAAAAAAGTAAAAGGAAAAAACCAGCGAATCTTTCATGCTTAAACATGCGGCGAGATGCTTCAAAAGAGCATAAAAATTATTCTAAGAATAAGAAAAGAATATAAAACAAATGGAAAGTGTGCGATATGTTGTGAATAGCTCCGTGGAAGAAAGTCTAATTTGTTTCTTACAGGTACAGGAGTGAAACAAAACTAAAGAAAGAGAGAAAGAATAAAGTTTGGCAAAATGATTAATGCAAAACGATCAATTAAAGAAAAAAGTTGATACAACAATTCGACTACTCAATCAATTAGTAGTATCCCTAGAGTCCACTCCTCCCCCATACTACTAGTGAAAGAGAAAATGTAAAGACTACCATTAAAGCAGCCCAAGCGAGACTTACTATATCCATGTAAATTATGTCTCCTATTTCTATGAAGGAATGAATTATTCTACTATTGATCAATAATCATAGTGGAATCAAGGGTACAGAGTCAAAAAGGGATTCTGCCCTAACGCTATGGATGAATCAGTTCAAGGAATTTACTCCTAACAAATTCTTATAGGATTTCTGGTAGAATTGGAGAGCATTAAGTATAAATACGATACATAGCCCTTTTCCTTAAAAAAGAGTACGGGGATGATGTCCTGAATAGAAGACGCGGGAATAGGAAGATTTTTTCTTCCTTTTGTTACCCTTTTTTTATAAGCAAAGGACGTCAGAATATACCATAAAATTAGGATAGATAAATCTTTATTGGATACCTACCTTGCCTATGTTTATTTTTAACCTAAACCCTACAGCCCTTCTATCATTCTATGAAAGAATGAGGAGACTTTATCCACAACTCCGAAATTGATTTTTGATCAGCCTATTCAATCTGATTCTCGACAGAATCAGTAGCCCTTACTTTAGTGTATGTAGGTAGCATAAGATGTATGATAAATAAAATGTATGATAATTAGGAAGTCTTGATATTCCTTCGTGGAGTCCCTTCTTCAATCTTAGATTGAAAAAAAAAAAGAATGCCCCTTAGGGGCTCTTTGGATATCAAGATTTCTGACATCTTAGCCTTGTAATTTTTAATTCTCGAATCGAATCAATTAAGAATCAATTAAAATTAATAAAAGAATAAGGAAACGCAACCTCATCCTTATTGGTAGCCGTTTGGGCCACTACCGACAAAACAAACCCTAGTTTGAGGATAGAACTATGGATTCTCAAAATCCAGTATCGCCAGGCCTAGTTACTCTCTTGCCCCAACTTATGCAGGGTACGAATTTGTTGAGTTCGATCAGTACTATAAGCCTAAGTATTTTATTGATCAGGCGGCACCCAGATTTGAACTGGGGATAAAGGATTTGCAGTCCCCTGCCTTACCGCTTGGCCATGCCGCCAAAAAATCCGATCTAAAATAGAGAAAAGAGCAAGTATTCATCCAGGTTTTCTTACTAAAACCTCCTTTCTTTTATAGATCGATCCAGTTTCGATTATTCTCCTCGATGGATTCTATCTTAAAACAAACATTGCTAACACTAGAAAACTTCCCTTTTCTTTCTATTGAGATGAAAAAAGAGAAAAAGTGGATTTCCAGTCACAGGCTGCAAAATTCAGAACAAATTGGAACCATTAACTAGAATTCTCTTCTTCTTTTTTTGAATTGCAGTAGTGAGCGACTCTTAAATAGGTGTTCTCTCCCCCTCTTTTAATGGCATAATAAAATAGAATGGATTTATGCCTAATCCGTGTATAGGTAAACTACAGGTCCGAACAGCATTATTATCCATAACAGCATTATTATCCATGGATCCCCCTTATGTACATATCTCTATGGGGAATCGTGCTTTAATTTTTCATTGCATTAATCGTGCTTTAATTTTTCATTGCATTAAATATCTTGAATAAAAAAAAGAAATTTGGTCTGATATAGAGTATGACCTGACCATCTTGGCCCACCCAAGTGAAATTACGATAAAAGCAGGGATATGTGGAGAGGTGGATAACTAGATTGGCATGTACTTAAAAAAAGGACTTACTTTATTTTAGGATTCTACAATGAAATCCTAAGGAGATAAAATGAGAAATCTTTGCCATCCAATCTGATTAGTATCATAAAGTGTAAGTGGCAGAATTTTTTTCTAGGAATGTTTTATCAATTCATTTTCATTCGATTTGTACCCCTGGCAAATTCGAACTTTCGTCGAAATTGTCTCTATTCATATGTATGAAATACATATATGAAATATGTATGTGGAGTTCCCTAGAATTTCATGTGATTCAGTAAACAGAATATGGATTCCATAATTGCTAGATCGATCCATAGGGATTGATGAAGAGTGAGCTGATAATGGAATTTTTCTTCGATAAACAGGAAACTTAAGATTAAGATGCTCCGGAATGGAAATGAGGGAATGTCCACAATACCCGGATTTAGTCAGATCCAATTCGAGGGATTTTGTAGGTTCATTAATCAAGGCTTGGCAGAAGAACTTGAGAAGTTTCCAACAATTAAAGATCCAGATCACGAAATTGCATTTCAATTATTTGCGAAAGGATATCAATTGCTAGAACCCTCGATAAAAGAAAGGGATGCTGTGTATGAATCACTCACCTATTCTTCCGAATTATATGTATCTGCGAGATTAATTTTTGGTTTCGATGTGCAAAAGCAAACCATTTCTATTGGAAACATTCCTATAATGAATTCCTTAGGAACCTTTATAATAAATGGAATATACCGAATTGTGATCAATCAAATATTGCTAAGTCCTGGTATTTACTACCGCTCGGAATTAGACCATAAGGGAATTTCTATCTACACTGGGACTATAATATCAGATTGGGGAGGAAGATCGGAATTAGCAATTGATAAAAAAGAAAGGATATGGGCTCGCGTGAGTAGAAAACAAAAGATATCTATTCTAGTTCTATCATCAGCTATGGGTTCGAATCTAAAAGAAATTCTAGATAATGTTTCCTACCCTGAAATTTTCTTATCTTTCCCGAATGCTAAGGAGAAGAAGAGGATTGAGTCAAAAGAAAAAGCTATTTTGGAGTTTTATCAACAATTTGCTTGTGTAGGTGGGGACCTGGTATTTTCGGAGTCCTTATGTGAGGAATTACAAAAGAAATTTTTTCAACAAAAATGTGAATTAGGAAGGATTGGTCGACGAAATATGAATCGGAGACTGAATCTTGATATACCTCAGAACAATACATTCTTGTTACCACGAGATGTATTGGCCGCTACGGATCATTTGATTGGAATGAAATTTGGAACGGGTATACTTGACGATGACGATATGAATCACTTGAAAAATAAACGTATTCGTTCGGTTGCGGATCTGTTACAAGATCAATTCGGACTGGCTCTTGGTCGTTTACAACATGCGGTTCAAAAAACTATCCGTAGAGTATTCATACGTCAATCGAAACCGACTCCACAAACTTTGGTAACTCCAACTTCAACTTCGATTTTATTAATAACTACTTATGAGACCTTTTTTGGCACATACCCCTTATCTCAAGTTTTTGATCAAACCAATCCATTGACACAAACTGTTCATGGGCGAAAAGTGAGTTGTTTGGGTCCTGGAGGATTGACGGGGAGAACTGCAAGTTTTCGGAGCCGAGATATTCATCCGAGTCACTATGGGCGTATTTGTCCAATTGACACGTCCGAAGGAATCAATGTTGGACTTACTGGATCCTTAGCTATTCATGCGAGAATTGACCACTGGTGGGGGTCCATAGAGAGTCCCTTTTATGAAATATCTGAGAAAGCAAAAGAAAAAAAAGAGAGACAGGTGGTTTATTTATCACCAAATAGAGATGAATATTATATGATAGCAGCAGGAAATTCTTTGTCCTTGAATCAGGGTATTCAGGAAGAACAGGTTGTTCCAGCTAGATACCGTCAAGAATTCCTGACTATTGCATGGGAACAGATTCATGTTAGAAGTATTTTTCCTTTCCAATATTTTTCTATTGGAGGTTCTCTCATTCCTTTTATTGAGCATAATGATGCGAATCGGGCTTTAATGAGTTCTAATATGCAGCGCCAAGCAGTTCCGCTTTCTCGGTCCGAGAAGTGCATTGTTGGAACTGGATTGGAACGCCAAACAGCTCTAGATTCGAGGGTTTCCGTTATAGCCGAACGCGAGGGAAAGATCATTTCTACTGATAGTCACAAGATCCTTTTATCAAGTAGTGGGAAGACTATAAGTATTCCTTTAGTTACCCATCGGCGCTCTAACAAAAATACTTGTATGCACCAAAAACCTCGGGTTCTGCGGGGTAAATCCATTAAAAAAGGACAAATTTTAGCGGAGGGAGCTGCTACAGTTGGTGGGGAACTTGCTTTAGGAAAAAACGTATTAGTAGCTTATATGCCATGGGAAGGTTACAATTTTGAAGACGCAGTACTAATTAGCGAACGTTTGGTATATGAGGATATTTATACTTCTTTTCACATCCGAAAATATGAAATTCAGACGGATACGACAAGCCAAGGCTCCGCTGAAAAAATTACTAAAGAAATACCACATCTAGAAGAACATTTACTCCGCAATTTGGACAGAAATGGAGTTGTTAGGTTGGGATCCTGGGTAGAAACTGGCGATATTTTAGTAGGTAAATTAACGCCTCAGATAGCGAGCGAATCGTCGTATATCGCGGAAGCTGGGTTATTACGGGCCATATTTGGCCTTGAGGTATCCACTTCAAAAGAAACTTCTCTCAAACTACCTATAGGTGGAAGAGGGCGCGTTATCGATGTGAAATGGATCCAGAGGGACCCCCTAGACATAATGGTTCGTGTATATATTTTACAGAAACGCGAAATCAAAGTTGGGGATAAAGTAGCCGGAAGACACGGGAATAAGGGGATCATTTCCAAAATTTTGCCCAGGCAAGATATGCCCTATTTGCAAGATGGAACACCTGTTGATATGGTCTTCAATCCCTTAGGAGTACCCTCACGAATGAATGTGGGACAAATATTTGAAAGCTCGCTCGGATTAGCCGGGGATCTGCTAAAGAAACATTATAGAATAGCACCCTTTGATGAGAGATATGAGCAAGAGGCTTCAAGAAAACTTGTGTTTTCAGAATTATATGAAGCCAGTAAACAAACAAAAAATCCATGGGTATTTGAACCCGAGTACCCGGGAAAAAGCAGAATATTTGATGGAAGAACAGGAGACCCCTTCGAACAACCTGTTCTAATAGGGAAGTCCTATATCTTAAAATTAATTCATCAAGTTGATGAGAAAATCCATGGACGTTCTACTGGGCCCTACTCACTTGTTACACAACAACCCGTTAGAGGAAGAGCCAAGCAAGGGGGACAACGAGTAGGAGAAATGGAAGTTTGGGCTTTAGAAGGATTTGGTGTTGCTCATATTTTACAAGAGATACTTACTTATAAATCTGATCATCTTATAGCTCGCCAAGAAATACTTAATGCTACGATCTGGGGAAAAAGAGTACCTAATCACGAGTATCCTCCAGAATCTTTTCGAGTGCTCGTTCGAGAACTACGATCTTTGGCTCTAGAACTGAATCATTTCCTTGTATCTGAGAAGAACTTCCAGGTTAATAGGGAGGAAGTTTGATCGGAATAAATATAAATTCTTTTCTTATTTATGATTGACCAATATAAACATCAACAACTTCAAATTGGACTCGTTTCCCCTCAACAAATAAAGGCTTGGGCTAACAAAAACCTACCTAATGGGGAAGTCGTTGGCGAAGTCACAAGGCCCTCTACTTTTCATTATAAAACCGATAAACCAGAAAAAGATGGATTGTTTTGCGAAAGAATCTTTGGACCCATAAAAAGCGGAATTTGTGCTTGTGGAAATTCTCGAGCGAGCGGAGCTGAAAACGAAGAGGAAAGATTTTGCCAAAAATGCGGGGTAGAATTTGTTGATTCTCGGATACGAAGATATCAAATGGGATACATCAAACTCGCATGTCCCGCGACTCATGTGTGGTATTTGAAAGGTCTTCCTAGTTATATCGCGAACCTTTTAGATAAACCCCTTAAGAAATTGGAGGGCCTAGTATACGGCGATTTCTCTTTTGCTAGGCCCAGCGCTAAAAAACCTACTTTCTTACGATTACGAGGTTTATTCGAAGATGAAATTGCATCCTGTAACCACAGCATTTCTCCCTTTTTTTCTACCCCAGGCTTTGCAACATTTCGAAATCGGGAAATTGCGACAGGAGCAGGTGCTATTAGAGAACAATTAGCAGATTTGGATTTGCGAATTATTATAGAGAATTCCTTGGTCGAATGGAAGGAATTAGAAGACGAGGGGTATAGTGGAGATGAATGGGAAGATAGAAAAAGACGAATAAGAAAAGTTTTTTTGATTAGACGCATGCAATTGGCGAAACATTTTATTCAAACAAATGTAGAACCAGAATGGATGGTTTTGTGCTTATTACCAGTTCTTCCTCCCGAATTGAGACCCATTGTTTATAGGTCTGGGGATAAAGTAGTGACTTCGGATATTAATGAACTTTATAAGAGAGTTATTCGTCGGAACAACAACCTTGCCTATCTATTAAAAAGAAGTGAATTAGCGCCAGCAGATTTAGTAATGTGCCAGGAAAAATTGGTACAAGAAGCCGTGGATACACTTCTTGATAGTGGGTCCCGCGGGCAACCAACGAGGGATGGTCACAATAAAGTATACAAATCACTTTCAGATGTAATTGAAGGTAAAGAGGGAAGGTTTCGCGAGACTCTGCTTGGAAAACGGGTCGATTACTCGGGGCGTTCTGTCATTGTTGTGGGTCCTTCGCTTTCATTACATCAATGTGGATTACCTCTAGAGATAGCAATAAAGCTTTTTCAGCTATTTGTAATTCGCGATTTAATCACGAAACGCGCTACTTCTAATGTCAGGATTGCTAAAAGGAAAATTTGGGAAAAGGAACCCATTGTATGGGAAATACTTCAAGAAGTTATGCGGGGACATCCTGTACTGTTGAATAGAGCACCTACCCTGCATAGATTAGGCATACAGGCCTTCCAACCTACTTTAGTGGAGGGGCGTACTATTTGTTTACACCCATTAGTGTGTAAGGGTTTCAATGCGGACTTTGATGGGGATCAAATGGCTGTTCATCTACCTTTATCCTTGGAAGCTCAGGCGGAAGCCCGTTTACTTATGTTTTCTCATATGAATCTCCTATCTCCCGCTATTGGGGATCCTATTTGCGTACCGACCCAAGACATGCTTATCGGACTTTATGTATTAACGATTGGAAACCGTCGGGGTATTTGTGCAAATAGATATAATAGTTGCGCAAACTATCCAATCAAAAAGTATACAAAAGATAAAGAACCCCATTTTTCTAATTCCTATGATGCACTGGGAGCTTATAGACAGAAACGAATCAGTTTAGACAGTCCCTTGTGGCTCCGATGGAAACTAGATCAACGCGTCATTGGGTCAAGAGAAGTTCCGATTGAAGTTCAATATGAATCTTTGGGGACTTATCATGAGATTTATGCCCACTATCTAATAGTGGGAAATAGAAAAAAAGAAATCCGTTCTATATACATTCGAAGCACTCTTGGTCATATTTCTTTTTATAGAGAAATAGAGGAAGCCATACAAGGATTTAGTCAGGCCTATTCATACACTATCTAAACAAGGAAGTTAGATTCGGCGATGCCCCTCCCTTTCGGGGGGCATTCCGATTTCGCTAGTATCATCATTTTTGCCGCGCGAATCCAGATTGAGATTAAGGAAAGGAAGTTAATTAAATTTTCGAATCACTGACTCAGGCCCATTGTCGAATCCTACTCAGCAATTGTCGAATCCTACTCAGCCGAAAAAGGGGGTACTTATGTATGGCGGAACGGGCCAATCTGGTCTTTCATAATAAAGAGATAGACGGAACTGCTATGAAACGACTTATTAGCAGATTAATAGATCATTTCGGAATGGGATATACATCCCATATACTGGATCAAATAAAGACTCTGGGCTTTCATCAAGCCACTACTACATCGATTTCATTAGGAATCGAGGATCTTTTAACAATACCATCTAAGGGATGGTTAGTGCAAGACGCGGAACAACAGAGTTTTCTTTTGGAGAAACACTATTATTATGGGGCTGTACACGCGGTAGAAAAATTACGCCAATCCGTTGAGATATGGTATGCTACAAGTGAATATTTGAAACAAGAAATGAATTCGAATTTTCGGATAACGGATCCTTCTAATCCAGTCTATCTAATGTCTTTTTCAGGAGCCAGAGGAAATGCATCTCAGGTACACCAATTAGTAGGTATGAGAGGATTAATGGCGGATCCTCAAGGACAAATGATTGATTTACCTATTCAAAGCAATTTACGCGAGGGACTTTCTTTGACAGAATATATAATTTCCTGCTACGGAGCCCGCAAAGGGGTTGTAGATACTGCTGTACGAACAGCGGATGCTGGATATCTTACACGTAGACTTGTTGAAGTAGTTCAACATATTATTGTGCGTAGAAGAGATTGTGGTACTATCCAAGGTATTTCTTTGAGTCCTCAAAATGGGATGACGGAAAAACTTTTTGTCCAAACACTAATTGGTCGTGTATTAGCAGACGATATATATATTGGTTCACGATGCATTGCCGCTCGAAATCAAGATATTGGAATTGGATTAGTCAATCGATTCATAACTGCCTTTCGAGCACAACCATTTCGAGCACAACCAATATATATTAGAACCCCCTTTACTTGCCGGAGCACATCTTGGATCTGTCAATTATGTTATGGTCGGAGTCCCACTCATGGCGATCTGGTCGAATTGGGGGAAGCCGTAGGTATTATTGCAGGTCAATCAATTGGGGAGCCAGGGACTCAACTAACATTAAGAACTTTTCATACTGGCGGAGTATTCACAGGGGGTACTGCCGACCTTGTACGATCCCCTTCGAATGGAAAAATCCAATTCAATGAAGATTTGGTTCACCCCACACGTACCCGTCATGGGCAGCCTGCTTTTCTATGTTATATAGACTTGCATGTAACTATTCAGAGTCAGGATATTCTATATAGTGTGAATATTCCCTCAAAAAGCTTGATTCTAGTGCAAAATGATCAGTATGTAGAATCCGAACAAGTAATTGCGGAGATTCGTGCCGGAACGTCCACTTTGCATTTTAAAGAAAAAGTACAAAAGCATATTTATTCCGAATCAGACGGGGAAATGCACTGGAGTACTGATGTTTACCATGCGCCCGAATATCAATATGGTAATCTTCGTCGATTACCAAAAACAAGCCATTTATGGATATTGTCAGTAAGTATGTGCAGATCCAGTATAGCGTCTTTTTCGCTCCACAAGGATCAAGATCAAATGAATACTTATTCTTTTTCTGTTGACGGAAGATATCTCTTTGACCTCTCAATGGCTAATGATCAAGTAAGACATAGACTGTTGGATACTTTTGGTAAAAAAGATAGGGAAATTCTTGATTATTCAACGCCGGATCGAATCATGTCCAATGGCCATTGGAATTTTGTCTATCCTTCTATTCTTCAAGATAATTCGGATTTGTTGGCGAAAAAGCGAAGAAATGGGTTCGTCATTCCATTACAATATCATCAAGAACAAGAGAAAGAACTAATATCCTGTTTGGGGATTTCGATTGAAATACCCTTTATGGGTGTTTTACGTAGAAATACTATTTTTGCTTATTTTGACGATCCACGATACAGAAAAGATAAAAAGGGTTCAGGAATTGTTAAATTTAGATATAGGACCCTAGAGGACGAATATAGGACTCGAGAGGAAGACTCAGAGGACGAATATGGGAGCCCAGAGAACGAATATAGGACCCGAGAGGAAGAATATGAAACCCTAGAAGACGAATATAGGACTCGAGAGGACGAATATGAAACCCTAGAAGATGAATATGGGATCCTAGAGGACGAATATGAAGCCCTAGAAGACGAATATGGGATCCTAGAGGATGAATATAGGACTGGAGAGAAAGACTCAGAAGACGAATATGGGAGCCCAGAGAACGAATATAGAACCCGAGAGGACGAATATGGAACTCTAGAGGAAGACTCAGAGGACGAATATGGGAGCCCGGAGGAAAGCTCAGAGGACGAATATGGGACTTTAGAGGAAGACTCAGAAGAAGACTCAGAGGACGAATACGGGAGCCCAGAGGAAGATTCCATCTTAAAAAAAGAGGGTTTGATTGAGCATCGAGGAACAAAAGAATTTAGTCTAAAATACCAAAAAGAACTAGATCGGTTTTTTTTCATTCTTCAAGAACTGCATATCTTGCCGAGATCCTCATCCCTAAAGGTACTTGATAATAGTATCATTGGAGTGGATACACAACTCACAAAAAATACAAGAAGTCGACTAGGTGGATTGGTCCGAGTGAAGAGAAAAAAAAGCCATACGGAACTCAAAATCTTTTCCGGAGATATGCATTTTCCTGAAGAGGCGGATAAGATATTAGGTGGTAGTTTGATACCACCAGAAAGAGAAAAGAAAGATTCTAAGGAATCAAAAAAAAGGAAAAATTGGGTCTATGTTCAACGGAAAAAAATTCTCAAGAGCAAGGAAAAGTATTTTGTTTCGGTTCGACCTGCAGTCGCATATGAAATGGACGAAGGGAGAAATTTAGCAACACTTTTCCCGCAAGATCTCTTGCAAGAAGAGGATAATTTCCAACTTCGACTTGTCAATTTTATTTCTCATGAAAATAGCAAGTTAACTCAAAGAATTTATCATACGAATAGTCAATTTGTTCGAACTTGCTTAGTAGTGAATTGGGAACAAGAAGAAAAAGAGGAGGCTCGTGCTTCCCTTGTTGAGGTAAGAGCAAATGATCTGATTCGCGATTTCCTAAGAATTGAGTTAGTCAAGTCCACTATTTCGTATACACGAAGAAGGTATGATAGGACAAGTGCAGGACCGATTCCCAATAATAGGTTAGATCGCACCAATTCCTTTTATTCCAAGGCGAAGATTCAATCACTTAGCCAACATCAAGAAGCTATTGGCACCTTGTTGAATCGAAATAAAGAATACCAATCTTTGATGATTTTGTCGGCATCCAACTGTTCTCGAATTGGTTTATTCAAGAATTCGAAATATCCCAATGCGGTAAAAGAATCGAATCCTAGAATTCCTATTCGAGATATTTTTGGGCCCTTAGCCGCTATTGTACCTAGTATATCGAATTTTTCTTCATCTTACTATTTACTAACGCATAATCAGATCCTGTTAAAAAAATATTTGTTCCTTGACAATTTGAAACAAACCCTCCAAGTACTTCAAGGGCTTAAATACTCTTTAATAGATGAAAATCAAAGGATTTCGAATTTCGATAGTAACATCATGTTGGATCCATTCCATTTGAATTGGCACTTTCTCCATCATGATTCTTGGGAGGAGACATCGGCAATAATTCACCTTGGACAATTTATTTGCGAAAATGTATGTCTATTTAAATCGCACATAAAAAAATCTGGTCAAATTTTCATTGTTAATATTGATTCCTTTGTTATAAGAGCAGCTAAGCCTTATTTGGCCACTACAGGAGCAACTGTTCATGGTCATTATGGAGAAATCCTTTACAAAGGAGATAGGTTAGTTACGTTTATATATGAAAAATCGAGATCTAGTGACATAACGCAAGGTCTTCCAAAAGTAGAACAAATCTTTGAAGCGCGTTCAATTGATTCACTATCGCCGAATCTCGAAAGGAGAATTGAGGATTGGAATGAGCGTATACCAAGAATTCTTGGGGTCCCCTGGGGATTCTTGATTGGAGCTGAGCTAACCATAGCCCAAAGTCGTATCTCTTTGGTTAATAAGATCCAAAAGGTTTATCGATCCCAAGGGGTACAGATCCATAATAGACATATAGAGATTATTATACGCCAAGTAACATCAAAAGTGCGGGTTTCCGAAGATGGAATGTCTAATGTTTTTTCACCTGGGGAATTAATCGGACTATTACGAGCAGAACGAGCAGGACGAGCTTTGGATGAATCGGTCTATTATCGGGCAATCTTATTGGGAATAACAAGGGCTTCCCTGAATACCCAAAGTTTCATATCTGAAGCAAGTTTTCAAGAAACTGCTCGAGTTTTAGCAAAAGCTGCCCTACGAGGTCGTATTGATTGGTTGAAAGGCCTGAAAGAAAACGTAGTTCTGGGGGGGATTATACCTGTTGGTATCGGATTCCAAAAATTTGTGCATCATTCCCCAGAACCTTTATTTCGAAATTCAAAAAAAAAATCTATTCGCGTCGGAAATGAGAGATATTTTGTTTCTCCATACAGAATTAGTTTCTTCTGATTCTGATGTAACAAACAATTTCTATGAGACATCAGAACCCCCATTTATACGATTTAAGGATACATAAAGCAGATTTTTTTATTTAAACTAGACTTTTGACCTTAGAACACTAACAAGTCAGATTTTAGATTTTTATTTTACTCAGTCAAAGATGGAATGGTAGGATGAAAAAAAAAAGAAAAAATCAAAAGGAAGTGTGGAAAAAATGACAAGAAGATATTGGAACATCAATTTGAAAGAGATGATAGAAGCGGGAGTTCATTTTGGTCATGGTATTAAGAAATGGAATCCTAAAATGGCCCCTTACATCTCGGCAAAGCGTAAAGGTACTCATATTACAAATCTCGCTAGAACGGCTCGTTTTTTATCAGAAGCTTGTGATTTAGTTTTTGATGCAGCAAGTCAGGGAAAAAGCTTTTTAATTGTTGGTACCAAAAAAAGAGCAGCGGATTTAGTAGCATCAGCTGCAATAAGGGCTCGTTGTCATTATGTTAATAAAAAGTGGTTCAGTGGTATGTTAACGAATTGGTCGATTACGAAAACTAGACTTTCTCAATTTAGAGACTTAAGAGCAGAAGAAAAGATGGGAAAATTCCACCATCTCCCAAAAAGAGATGTGGCAATCTTGAAGAGAAAATTATCTACCTTGCAAAGATATCTCGGCGGGATCAAATATATGACGAGGTTGCCGGACATTGTGATCGTCCTTGATCAGCAAAAAGAGTATATAGCTCTTCAGGAATGTGCCATTTTGGGGATTCCTACTATTTCTTTAGTCGATACAAATTGTGACCCAGATCTCGCAAATATATCGATTCCAGCCAACGATGACACTATGACTTCAATTCGATTGATTCTTAACAAATTAGTATTTGCAATTTGTGAGGGCCGTTCTCTCTATATAAGAAATCGTTGATTAAGAAGAATAGTTCATTCTTGGGTAACTGCGTAGATTTATGGGATCACTTACTATTCTTTTTTAGATCGGAACGCTCTTCCGATCTAGATGGTTGAATCAAAAGAATTCCTTTTTTGAAGTTCAATTTTTATCAGAGGACAATATGAATATTATACCATGTTCCGTTAAAACACTCAAGGGGTTTTATGATATATCGGGTGTAGAAGTAGGCCAACACTTCTATTGGCAAATAGGAGGTTTCCAAATTCATGCCCAAGTACTCATCACTTCTTGGGTCGTAATTACTATCTTGCTAGGTTCAGTTATCATAGCTGTTCGGAATCCACAAACCATCCCGACCGACGGTCAGAATTTCTTCGAATATGTGCTTGAGTTTATTCGAGACTTGAGCAAAACTCAGATTGGAGAAGAATATGGTCCCTGGGTTCCCTTTATTGGAACTATGTTCCTTTTTATTTTTGTTTCGAATTGGTCGGGTGCTCTTTTACCTTGGAAAATTATACAGTTACCCCATGGGGAATTAGCAGCACCCACGAATGATATAAATACTACTGTTGCTTTAGCTTTACTCACATCAGCGGCATATTTTTATGCGGGTCTTAGCAAAAAAGGATTGAGTTATTTCGAGAAATATATTAAACCAACTCCAATTCTTTTACCAATTAACATCCTAGAAGATTTCACAAAACCATTATCGCTTAGTTTTCGACTTTTCGGGAATATATTGGCGGATGAATTAGTCGTTGTTGTTCTTGTTTCTTTAGTCCCCTTAGTAGTCCCTATACCGGTCATGTTTCTTGGATTATTTACAAGCGGTATTCAAGCTCTTATTTTTGCAACGTTAGCCGCAGCCTATATAGGTGAATCCATGGAAGGTCATCATTGAATTGACTAGTTTTCAAAATAGTCTTTTTTTTTAGCTTAGCTCAATTCATGCATGGTTCCAGATAATCCGCTTGGTTGGAAAACTAAATAGTTAGAAATGCGTATGAATATACAACCTAGAGTTGTAGGAGAGAGAATAGACTATATTACGGAATTGTCAAAGTATATATGCATTAAGGGGGGCGGAGTCAGGCTAGATCTATATCCTTAATGTCTATAAGTCCAGTCATCTTTTGTGCGGGTTTTTAAGGAATGATTTTAGAATCCGATTCATCAATAGAAAATGAGAAAATACGCAAAATAGAAGAAACAAATGTATATGGGATATTATATATTCCTAAGTTAGATTCATTATCTAATCCGATATATCGAATTCCCTCTATATGGAATTGGATTCCATATCCAGTTCTATGCAGCATATTGTTATCAATTGTATATCTTGATTTAATTCCTATTGGATTTGGATTAGGTCGATTTCAATAGGGGTTCTTCCTCTATTTCGTCTTTTATTATGGATTAGATGATAGGGGAAAAAATAGGAACTCAAGGATATCGAAGAGTAAAGAAAGAAGAATGGAATGAAAGAGTGGTTGGTTGGAAAGAAAGAGAAATAGAATAATGAGAATCATATGGATTTACACAAACCTCTAATGATTAGAAACTAAAAATGAGATCTCGAAGTAGTTCGGACAATTCAGATTATCATTTCAATTTGTACTTTTTAGTTACTTCTCCCCAATAGAGCTTAGAAGTAAGAATTTCTTGGTTGATTGTATCCTTAACCATTTCTTTTTTTTTTGACACGAGGAACTCACCATGAATCCACTAATTGCTGCTGCTTCCGTTATTGCTGCTGGATTGGCCGTAGGGCTTGCTTCTATTGGGCCTGGAGTTGGTCAAGGTACTGCTGCAGGACAAGCTGTAGAAGGTATTGCGAGACAGCCAGAAGCAGAAGGTAAAATACGAGGTACTTTATTGCTTAGTCTAGCTTTTATGGAAGCTTTAACAATTTATGGACTAGTTGTGGCACTAGCGCTTTTATTTGCGAACCCTTTTGTTTAATCCTAAAAAAGAAAATGAGTCCTTTAGATTAGATACTTTTTTCTTTTTTTAGTAAATTGGTATTTGCTTCTGCAATTCCAATTATATCAATACTTTACTCCTATTTATTACTCCTGGAATTACCTATTTATCGGGACAGACAATACCCCACCCCAGGAAGGGCTGATTTGAGGATGATCAATTTAGAGGATATGCTCGCCTTCTTCCTTCCCGTCCTTAGTTTAGGACAGTGGAAAGTCTTTTTCCTTTTATTTTAGGAATTTTTGGAACATTTCAACAAAGGAGTCTTTCACAGGTCAAACGAGACCTAAGACTTAAATCTAAGAGCAATTATTAGATTGAATCTATTTGCATTAAAAAAAATTACATTAAAAAAACCGATCAAAAAAGGGCGAGCGAAGTAAGTGATCGAAAAACTTTGCTCTTTGTTCGTCCTATCTATAAGAGGAGAGCATATGAAAAATGTAACCCATTCTTTCGTTTTTTTAGCTCACTGGCCATCCGCTGGGAGTTTCGGGCTTAATACCGATATTTTAGCAACAAATCTAATAAATCTAACTGTAGTGGTTGGTGTATTGATTTTTTTTGGAAAGGGAGTGTGTGCGAGTTGTCTATTTCAAGAATAGATTGGATCTATCCGGCTGCACTTTAAAATATTTTTTAGTATTTTTTGGATAAATAAGAAAAAGGTGCACGATCTCGACGAATTACTTCTGAATAAATTCAGAAATCATATGGAAGAACCATAGCATTTCGCGACTCATTGGTAAATCAACTTTGATTCTCTATAGACCAATAATGTGAGACCATTAACACGGTTAAAGCTAAACTGCTTGAAGTCCAGGCAAAAAGGGGTACTCTTTCTACAACTATATTCGTAAGAGCACACGTCTAAACGGGAAATAGCTAATGTAGAATTTATCTGATATAAAACACTCATATCGATAAAATGGTTTGAACTATTTACTAGAAGGGCACCCTGCCCTTTTTTATCCAATGCCGAATCGACGACCTATGTATTTTTTGGATTTGAAGAAAAAAAAAAGAATTCTATCAATTTTCATTTTCCATTTATTTAGTTAGTTTTTCTTAATGAAATTGAAATTATTAACTAAAGGGCAAATACAAATAAAGAAACAACTTTGCTGACCATGATAGATTTTTATCTAGGCGGAAGAGTCCTCTTAATATTTATCTAGAAAAAAAAAGATATGGAAATAGCCATAGCAAAAAAAGAAAAAAAAGGAGCGTGAGAGCCAAATGAATCGAAAGATTCATGTTTGGTTCGGGAAGAGATCATAAAAATTGTAAACTTCTTAGCAAGATAATCTACTTTCATTAAAAGATTTATTAGATAATCGAAAACAGAGAATCTTGAGTACTATTCGAAATTCGGAAGAATTGCGTAGAGGGACCATTGAGCAGCTCGAAAAAGCTCGGGTTCGATTACAGAAAGTCGAACTAGAAGCGGATGAGTATCGAATGAATGGATACTCTGAGATAGAACGAGAAAAAGCAAATTTGATTAATGCTACTTCTATTAGTTTGGAACAATTAGAAAAGTCTAAAAATGAAATCCTTTATTTTGAAAAACAAAGGGCGATGAATCAGGTCCGACAACGGGTTTTCCAACAGGCCGTACAAGGAGCTCTAGGAACTCTGAATAGTTGTTTGAATACCGAGTTACATTTCCGTACGATTCGTGCTAATATTGGCATTCTAGGGGCCATAGAATCAAAGAAATAATTAAATTAATTAGACCTTGAACTTCTACTTTCGTTTAGAATTTAGGCATTATTTTTCCCCTTGCTTCCGAAAAAAAGAGTCAAGAAACACTAATGGCAACCCTTCGAGTCGACGAAATTCATAAAATTCTCCGCGAACGTATTGAACAATATAATAGGAAAGTAGGGATTGAGAATATCGGTCGCGTAATTCAAGTGGGGGATGGGATTGCTCGTATTATAGGTCTTGGTGGAATAATGTCAGGTGAATTAGTCGAATTTGCAGAAGGGACTAGGGGTATTGCTCTGAATTTGGAATCCAAAAATGTTGGGATTGTATTAATGGGCGATGGGTTGATGATACAAGAGGGAAGTTTTGTAAAAGCAACAGGAAGAATTGCTCAGATACCCGTGAGCGAGGCTTACTTGGGTCGTGTTATAAATGCTCTGGCTAAACCTATTGATGGGAGAGGCGAAATTGTAGCTTCGGAATCTCGCTTAATTGAATCTCCTGCTCCGGGTATAATTTCCAGGCGTTCCGTATATGAACCCCTTCAAACAGGGCTTATTGCTATCGATTCGATGATCCCCATAGGGCGCGGTCAGCGAGAGTTAATTATTGGGGACAGACAGACTGGCAAAACAGCAGTAGCCACAGATACAATTCTCAATCAAAAAGGGCAAGATGTAATATGTGTTTATGTAGCTATCGGTC